TCGAAGTTGCGATCGGATCTATTCATTAAAAAGAATCGATTCGATACACTTCTTATGTACCCATAGGTGTTATATTGGATTTGCATCAGATTTCGGATCAATCTATATTGATTGACTGCCTCCATTATGTTGTTGCTAGCAAATACCGCCGTTTTTATTTTTGGATCTTCCAAATAATTCCCGCAGTAGATCCGGACCAATTTTTTTCTGATCCTTCGATAAAAAGATTCATTCTCTTCATAAAAAAGAGGAGGTAGAATCAATAAAGATTTCTTTTTCGATTCATCTCTGGAGTTGAATACCTTATTCAAGAATTTTTTTTGATCTAACCCGTAGGAATCAATAGAAAAGGCAAATCTCCTATGATACACCAGATCCGGCCCGGTTATTGATAGAGTGAATAGATCTGCCATTTCTTGAAATCTCTCTTCTGATTCAAAATCATGGTGTAACGTGTATCCCCCCTTGTTCCGGCCATGGAATAGATGAAATAAATAAAAAAATGGATTTTTGTTCAAGAATGAAATCTTATTGGAACTGTCCATATCCGGTGCATCCTTCGGAACCATATCAGATCCCGGATCTGATGAAATAGGATGAATTGAGACGGTATTTTGTAAATACGTAATTATCTTGAATATATCAACCATTTCTTTATTTTCCGATCGCCTGGAAAGAACAAAAGAAACATCCTGTTTTTTCTTCAAAAATTTCTGATCTCTAGTGGACCTCTCAGTAGGATTCGAACCCATATGAAGTTCTGACCATCTGTCAGAGAAAAAAGAACGAATTGATCTTGTAGGATTCCCAAGAAATTCTTCGATTTCTTCCGGAAGCAGATGATTATTCATCTGCTTCTCACGTTCCGCGAATAGCCGGGACATTGAGGAAGATCCAAAAAGGCATTTCGGGAATCGATCTGATTCTATCTCTGTTCCTTCCGTTTGAAGAAAGGAAGGATCCCAAAGAATCGATCTTTCTTTTTGAATATTTGACAATGCATTCCGTACCTTGCTAAAAAACCGATCCTTGTTTACCAACCACACATTGTCTAACCAAATCAAATTCTCTCTCGATACGTTCCTCAAAAAATCCGATTCGTGCTGATTCTTTCCCCAACTAACGAAGAGATCTTGGTGGAATTGCCACATATGAAATTGAGCACAATTTTGCAAAGAAATATCCCACTTGTTTCTCGAGAAGAGATGGGAAACATGCTCAATATAATTTGATTGAATAGTTGCCTCAGCTCCTTGTTGTTTGAAGAACCCCCCCCCTTCAATTGGTCTTTTTTCACGAAAAGCAGACATGAGATAACAAATCAAGTCTTTCCCTAAGACTTCGAATAGCTGTCCCGAATTCAAGTTGAGTATGTTTCGCTTCTTCCTCGGAGAAAGACGATCAAACAATTCCCAATCATGGTCCTTGCGGATCATATCATCCGTATAGGATAAAAAAATAAACTCCAGATATTTGCTATCTTTCTCTTTGAATGAGATCTCAATTCCAACTACGGTTTTATTAGATACCTTACAACTAGAATCCCTCTTTTTTCCGATCCGGTTCCTCCACCACCGCGAACCCCGGTTAGATTCAGGCATGATACACTTTTTATTTATTGGGAGAACCCAAGTACTCTCTTGCGAATCCATGAAACAACTCTCAGAAATATTTTTCCCTTTTGGAAGATACAGGGGCGAAACAATCAACCTATTGATATTGCAAGACCAAAAAGATTCTTCCAATGTCTCATTTCTGGGTCCAATGGAATTCATAGGTATAGGAAGAAGCCCCATCAAATAGAGATTTTTTCTTTCGACAATCTTTCGATTGTTAATACGAGATATAAGGATCGCTACTACAAGCAGTATTATACCTTTGATCGTGAAATACCGATTGCTTCTTGAACCCTGTGAATCACGTGAAAGTAGGATACTCCAAATTCGGGGGTCAAAGAGTTTCATAAAACGTTCTTGGTGGAAAAGAATGTGAGTGAAAGATCCCACTGAATCGAATTTGGTCCATGAATCTAAGAAATAGTGAGAATTCTTGATCTCTCTCAATATCTCTCTCAATTCGAAGATCCAGGATTTTAATTGATGTCCTCTCATTGATTCCTCCTAAAGATTTCATTTCAATTGGAATTTGGTTATTTACGATGTACGATGATCCCTGTTAAGCATCCATGGCTGAATGGTTAAAGCGCCCAACTCATAATTGGCAAATTCGTAGGTTCAATTCCTGCTGGATGCACGCCAATGGGAACGTTCAATAAGTCTATTAGAATTGGCTCTGTATCAATGGAATCTCATCATCCATACATACCGAATTGGTATGGTATATTCATACCATAACATATGAACAGTAAGAACTAGAATTCTTATTGATACTGGAACTCATAGGGAAGAAAATGGATTTATGGATGGAATCAAATATGCAGTATTTACAGAAAAAAGTATTCGGTTATTGGGGAACAATCAATATACTTCTAATGTCGAAT